ACGCGCATTATTTTAATAGTATAAATAGATGCACTTTGAATTGTAAAAATGCTACTAGGGATTTTCCTGTTTTCGGGGGTTTTCAGGAGTAATAGTAATCCCAGGAGTTTAGGGGGGTAGGGGGGTTTTACGCGCAGAAACCTGAGGGTTATTAGATATCTTAGGAGAAGTTATCATTGATTATGTCCTAGATATCAGTTATGTAATTCTTCTTTAGATATCCTTTGACATTCATCTAACCGTATAGGATGATGAGCGAAGTGTTCCACCTTTCAGGTTATATCGAATGCACTGTGAAATGTCAATTGAAAGGAAACCTAAAAAAAGAAAACCAGCCACCCTCTGGAAAGAAGGCTCGGCATGGTGGGTCTCTCGCTTATGTACTCCACCATTAACTTATGCAAGCGTCAATGAAAGTATGTGGATTTAGCAGTTTATTGTACCTGAAGTAGGAACCAAATGCCAGGAATAAATCAAATAAGTGCGACCCCCACATGTTCTAGTCCCTCACCATCATGCATGATATGCGCAGTACTACATAGTGTTGGTGGGCTCTTACTGTGCAGTATTGTTGTTTTGGAAATAATGGTGATGTTTAATATGTAAAATTATAGAAACGTTTGTGCTTGATTTAACGATGAATTGTTGAGGAACAATTTTAATAGTGAATCATGTCCCATACATGTCTTATGTTAAATACACCATATTATGTACTCTGAAGTTAGTCTTTAAATAATAGATATGTTATAACTGTACAAGAATATATTTATAACATTATAATTATAGGTGACATGAAATATATGGTGTAAATACATATATGTATTTACACACCAAAGAGTAGTTTAACTTAGAATTCTAGCTTTGGGAGTTAGTGGTAGGGGTTAAAATCCCTTTTCTTTGAGCAGTAGAGGGGACTTTAACCCCTGGCGTCCGGTTTACAAGACCGGCGCTCTGAAGCTGAGCTACTAATGCAAAGTCATCCAAGAGCTTTGTTCTCTAATCATCCTGCTAGTGGGGAAAGAATTAGGAATAAGAAGAAATAAAGGACTGAAGCGATTTGGCCAATGATGATGAAGGGGTGTTCTACTGGTATTCCGCCGATTCATGTGAGGATTGCTACGTTGGCGATTAGGGTTCAGAATAGGAATTGGGTAAATGGGCGGAATGTGAGACTTCGTTGTTTAGATGTGTGAAGGATGGGCACTACTATCAGTACTAGGATAGAAGCTAGGAGTGCTAGGACTCCTCCTAGTTTATTCGGAATAGAGCGGAGGATGGCGTAGGCAAATAGGAAGTATCATTCGGGTTTGATATGTGGAGGGGTGACGAGAGGGTTTGCGGGGGTAAAGTTATCTGGGTCGCCTAAAAGATTGGGGGAGAAGAGTGCGAGGGAGGTTAGTGCAATAATCACGACTGCAAACCCTAGGAGGTCTTTGTAAGAGAAGTAAGGGTGGAATGAGATTTTATCGACGTCTGAGTTAAGTCCCAATGGGTTGTTGGAGCCGGTTTCGTGTAGGAAAAGCAGGTGAATGATGGTGGCTGCTATAATAATAAAGGGAAGTAAGAAGTGGAAGGCAAAGAAACGTGTGAGAGTGGCGTTATCTACGGAGAAGCCGCCTCAGATTCATTGGACGAGTGTGTTACCGACATAAGGGACTGCTGAGAGAAGGTTGGTGATGACTGTAGCACCTCAAAAGGATATTTGACCTCATGGGAGTACGTAACCCACGAACGCAGTCATTATTACTAGAAGGAGTAGGACTACACCGATGTTTCATGTTTCTTTGTAGAGGTATGATCCGTAGTAAAGTCCTCGGCCAATGTGAAGGTAAATGCAAATGAAGAAGAATGATGCGCCGTTGGCGTGGAGGTTGCGGATGAGTCATCCGTAATTTACGTCTCGGCAGATGTGGGCAACTGAGGAGAAGGCTGTGGCGATGTCGGATGTGTAGTGCATCGCCAGGAATAGTCCTGTGAGGATTTGGGCAATTAAGCAGAGACCGAGGAGGGAGCCAAAGTTTCATCAAACTGAGATATTTGAGGGAGCAGGGAGATCAACTAATGCGTCGTTGGCGATTTTTAGTAGCGGGTGAGTTTTACGTAGGCTTGCCATTAAGGTTCTTGTAGTTGAATAACAACGGTGGTTTTTCAAGCCATTGGTCCTGGTTAAAATCCTGGCAGGAATTATGACCTATGTTATGTCTTTGTTTCTATTAGGGTTGGTATTGGGTTTGGTTGCGGTTGCTGCTAATCCGTCTCCATATTTTGCTGCTTTAGGGTTGGTAGTTGTGGCGGGATTGGGATGTGGTGTTCTGGTGGGGCATGGGGGTTCTTTTTTATCTTTAGTATTGTTTTTGATTTATTTAGGTGGGATGCTGGTAGTTTTTGCTTATTCGGCAGCACTTGCTGCTGAGCCCTATCCTGAAAGTTTAGGGAGTCAGCCTGTAGCAATGTCTATGGTAATATACATATTATGGGTGGTTTTAGTTGCTGGTTTATTCTGAAGCGGGTGGTATGAGTCTTCTTGGTTTTCTGTGGACGAGCTCGGTGAATTTTCGGTGTTCCGTGGGGATGTAGGGGGAGTTGCATTGATGTACTCTTTGGGCGGGGGTTTACTGGCTATTAGTGCATGAGTGCTCTTGCTTACTTTGTTTGTGGTGTTAGAGTTGACGCGGGGTCTAAATCGGGGAGCATTGCGGGCGGTCTAAAGCGTAAATATTAGTGTTGCCAGGATAAGGGTGAGGAGGAAGAGGGTTAGGTAGGTTTTAACTATGCCTTGCTGGGCGTTGCTTGTAGTTGTGATAAGGGGAGTGTTTAAAGAGATTGTGGCTTTTGGCCCAGATTTTTCTAGTCATACTTGATCGACTGTTTGGCTTGCAATTGCTTGTCCTAGAGTAAGATTAAGTTTAGGTGTAAGTCGATGGATGATTGCGGGGAAGAATCCTAGCATATTAGAGAAGTGATGGGCGGTCAGTTGGGGGGTGGGTTTAAATTGTTTGTTGGTTAGTGAGGCAAGTTCGAGTGCAATGAGTAGGCCGAGAATGGACACGGTTAGTGCGCCAAGTTTTAGGAGGGGTGGTATGGACATTACTGGTGTTTTTATGGGTAGAATATTAGAGGTAATTAGTAGGCCTGCAATGATGCTCCCTCACGCTAATCGTTTGATTGGGTTAATTACTGCGGGATTGTTTTCGTTGACAGGGGATAGTGGATTAAATCGTGGGTGTCCTATTGATACGAAGAAAATGACTCGGAGGCTGTAGATAGCTGTAAATGAGGTGGCTAGAAGTGTTAGGGCGAGGGCTCAGGCGTTTAGGTGGGATGTGTTTAATGCTTCGATGATTGCGTCTTTAGAGAAGAAGCCGGCTAGGAAGGGCGTGCCTGTTAGAGCCAGGCTCCCGATAGTCAAGCATGAAGATGTAAAGGGAGTGAGGTGGTGTATTCCTCCCATTTTTCGGATATCTTGCTCGTCGTTTAGGCTATGGATGATTGAGCCAGAGCATAGGAAGAGTATTGCTTTAAAGAAAGCGTGAGTGCAGATGTGAAGGAAAGCGAGTTGGGGTTGGTTAAGGCCGATTGTAACTATTATTAGCCCTAATTGGCTCGATGTAGAGAAAGCAACAATTTTTTTAATGTCATTTTGGGTAAGGGCGCAGGTGGCAGTGAATAGGGTGGTGAGAGCCCCTAGACAGAGGCAAGTGGTTAAAGCAGTTTGGTTATTTTCTATTAAGGGACTTATTCGGATAAGGAGGAAGATGCCTGCAACAACCATGGTGCTTGAATGGAGTAGGGCAGAGACCGGGGTGGGGCCCTCCATGGCAGAGGGCAGTCATGGATGAAGTCCAAATTGGGCAGATTTTCCCGTGGCGGCGAGAATGAGGCCTAATAGAGGGAGCGTGAGGTCAAGATCTTTGGCTGCTGCAAATATTTGTTGTATTTCTCATGAGTTTAGGTTGGTTGCAGTTCATGCTATGGCAAAAATTAGTCCGATATCGCCAACTCGGTTATAGAGGACTGCTTGCAGGGCAGCTGTGTTTGCATCTGCTCGTCCGTATCATCAGCCAATTAGGAGGAAGGACATGATTCCGACGCCCTCTCATCCGATGAAGAGTTGAAACATGTTATTGGCTGTGACTAGAATGATTATAGCGATTAAGAAGATTAAGAGGTACTTGAAGAATCGGTTTATGTAGGGGTCGGAGTACATATATCATGAGGCGAATTCCAAGATGGATCAAGTCACGTAGAGGGCAATAGGGGTGAAGATAACAGAGTAATGGTCGAATTTGAAGCTAATATTAATGTCAAAGGTCAAGGTGTTTATTCAGTTTCAGTTAGTTAAGATTGTTTCTGCCCCTTGGTCGAGAAATAAGAATAGGGGAAGAAGACTGACGAAGAAAGCTAGTTTCACGGCTGTTTTAACATGGGTGAGGGCTCAGTCGGCTTTTTTAGGGTTGGGGCTGAGAGTTGTGAGGACTGGGTATACTAGTAGGGTAAAGATAACAAGTAAGCTAGATGCTATTATTAGCGAAGTAGGGTGCATAGCTGCTACTTGGATTTGCACCAAGAGTTTTTGGTTCCTAAGACCAACGGATGAGCTGTTATCCTTTAGGAGCAGTTTCGAGTGAGCCCAGGAGTTCAACCGAGGTGGCGAAGATTAGCAGTCTTCGTTGCTAGCGAGCCTCTCTCGGTGGACAAGAGGGTTTTAACCTCTGTTTTTAGAATCACAATCTAATGTTTTTGTTAAACTATGTCTACAAGCGGCTCAGCCTCAAATTAACTCGGGTTTGAGGATGAGTAGAATTAAGGGGATTAGGTGTAGAGCCATTAATAAATGTTCTCGTGAGTGAGATGGTTCTAGAGCAATTAGGTGTGGGGATAATGGTCCTCGTTGGGTTATTAAAAATATATAAAGGGAGTAGCCCGCTGTGATGAGAGTTCCGGCCCCGGTCAGAAGTAGTGTTCATCATGATCAGTTAAATAAGGAGGTCATGATTATTAGTTCTCCTATGAGGTTGGGTAAGGGCGGGAGAGCCAGATTGGCGAGGCCCCCAATAAACCATCATGTTGCTATTAGGGGTAGGACCATTTGTAGGCCTCGTGCTAAAACTATAGTTCGGCTGTGAGTTCGTTCATAGTTTGTGTTCGCCAGGCAGAAGAGGGCAGAGGATGTAAGGCCGTGGGCAATTATAAGAATAAGGGCTCCAGTGAATCCTCATGGTGTTTGGATCAGAATTCCTCCGACTACGAGGCCCATGTGGCTGACGGATGAGTAGGCAATGAGGGATTTAAGGTCTGTCTGGCGCAGACAGATTGACCCTGTTATGATTACTCCCCAGAGAGCAAGAATAATAAAGGGGTAGCTTAGTTCTTTAGTTAAAGGCTCTAGGATGGTTAACATTCGTATTATGCCGTAACCCCCTAATTTTAACAGGACGGCGGCAAGAATTATTGACCCTGCAACTGGGGCTTCTACGTGTGCTTTAGGAAGCCAGAGATGGACCCCATAGAGGGGTATTTTTACTAGGAACGCTAGTAAACATGCTGCTCATCATAGTTTGTCCCCGTATGTGGAGAGATGAATATGATTGGCGTATTGAAGAGTGAGTAAGGACAGGGTACCTGTGGTATTTTGCAGGAGAAGGAGGGCGACCAGGAGGGGGAGTGAGCCTGCGAGAGTGTAGAATAGGAAATATACGCCTGCGTTTAATCGTTCCGTTTGGTTACCCCAGCGGGTAATTAAGATTAGGGTAGGCACTAGGGTGGCTTCAAATATAATGTAAAATATAATGACTTCTGTGGCGCTGAAGGCTATAATTAAGAAAATTTGGAGTGAAGTTAGTAGTGTAATGTACATTCGTTGCCGGTTGATGGGTTCAAGAGATGTGTGGTTTTGGCTTGCAAGGATTATTAAGGGTAAAAGCCAGCAAGTTAGGACTAGGAGGGGGGTGGAAAGGGAGTCGGTTGCCATGTAAGGGCTGAGGCAGGACCATCCTGTCTCTGAAAGATTTTTTAATCAAAAAAGACTGGCTGCGGCGATTAGCAGGCTGTGTATAAGGGTAGTGGGCCATAGTCATTTTGCAGGGGCAATTCATGTTGTTGGGATTAGCATAATGGTAGGGATGAGAATTTTTAGCATTGTAGGAGGTTAAGGCTTTGTAGGGAGTCGGTTCCGTGTGTTCGGACCGTTGCTACTAGTAGGGCCAGGCCTGCGCTCGCTTCGCAGGCTGAGAATGCCAGGAGAAGTATTGGGGAGGCTGAGAAGTTAGTGGAATTTAGTTGTAGGGTTCATAAGGAGAGGGCAATAAACAGGGAGAGTATTATTCCTTCTAAGCATAGAAGGGCGGATAGTAGGTGAGTTCGGTGGAATGCTAGGCCTGTGAGGCCCAGTATAAAGGTCGATGAGAAGGTAAAGTGAACAGGGGTCATAAGGTGATTGTGGAGTTTAACCACAAGTTTTTGAGCCGAAATCAAATGTTTTTTTTAAACTAATTACCTATTCAGCTCATTCTAACCCTCCTTGAAGCCACTCGTAGATTAGGCCCAGTGTAAGGAGAACTAGAACAGTAGAGGCTCAAAGAAAAGTGAGTAGAGGGGATGAAAGTTGGTCTCCTCACGGGAGGGGGAGGAGGAGGGCAATTTCTAAGTCGAATAGAAGAAATAAGATGGCGACTAGGAAAAATCGTAGGGAAAAGGGGAGGCGGGCTGTTCCGAGGGGATCAAAACCGCATTCGTAGGGGGAGAGTTTTTCATGATCGGGCGTTATTTGAGGGAGTCAGAAGGAGACGATGGCTAGAATGACGGATAGTGCAATGGTGATGGTAATAATTGTTGTAATTAAATTCATTATCTTTCCTTGGATTTTAACCAAGACCGGGTGATTGGAAGTCACTTATACTAACTTTGGTACTAGAAAGATTATGAGCCTCATCAGTAGATAGAAATATAGAGGAATAATCAGACAACATCTACGAAGTGTCAATATCAAGCAGCTGCTTCGAATCCAAAGTGGTGTTCGGATGTGAAATGATACTGAATTTGGCGAAGTAGGCAGATGGCTAGGAATGTTGAGCCAATAATGACGTGGAGGCCATGGAAGCCGGTTGCTACGAAGAATGTAGAGCCATAGACTCCGTCTGCAATTGTGAAAGGTGCTTCGTAGTATTCCATGGCTTGAAGGAAGGTAAAATAGAATCCTAGGAGAATTGTTAGCAGAAGAGATTGAATTGCTTGTTTTCGCTCACCTTCTATAATGCTATGGTGGGCTCAGGTGACTGTTACTCCGGAGGCAAGTAAGACGGCTGTGTTGAGAAGAGGGACCTCAAATGGGTCCAGAGTAGTGATGCCTGTTGGGGGCCAGCATCCCCCCAATTCAGGAGTTGGTGCAAGGCTTGAGTGGTAAAAAGCTCAGAAGAAGCCTAGGAAAAAGAAGACTTCTGAGGTAATGAAGAGGATTATTCCGTATCGGAGCCCTTTTTGGACTGGTGGTGTGTGGTGTCCCTGAAATGTTCCTTCTCGTACGATGTCTCGTCATCATTGGTATATAGTTAGGAGTAGTAAGGCTGTCCCTAGGGTTATTAGTGTTGTGGAGTGGAAATGGAATCAAATTGCGAGACCTGATGTTATTAATAGGGCAGCAACTGCGCCTGTAAGGGGTCAAGGACTGGGGTCGACTATATGGTATGCGTGTGCTTGATGGGCCATTAGACGTTTTCTTGTAGGTAGAGGCTTAATAGGAGGACGAATACATAGGCCTGAATTATTGCGACGGCGATTTCTAGTAAGGTAAGGAGGAATAGAAGTGTTGCGGTGAGAATTGCGACGGTAGGTATTAAAGGTAAGAGGACGAAGGCGGCTGTGGCAATTAGTTGAATAAGTAAGTGACCTGCTGTGAGATTAGCGGTTAATCGTACTCCTAGGGCGAGAGGGCGAATAAATAGACTAATTGTTTCGATAATAATTAGTACGGGGATAAGAAGGGTGGGGGTCCCTTCTGGAAGAAGGTGGCCTAAAGCAGCTGTTGGTTGATTTCGTATTCCAATAATAACTGTTGCTAATCACAGTGGGACTGCGAGGCCCATATTAAGTGATAGCTGGGTGGTAGGTGTAAATGTGTAAGGGAGAAGTCCAAGCATATTTAGGGTAATTAAATAAAGTATTAAGGAGCTAAAGATAAGGGCTCATTTATGGCCCCCTGGGTTTAGTGGGAGGAGAAGCTGTTGAGAAAATCGGCTAATGAATCAACCTTGGAGGGTTAATAGACGGTTGTTTAATCACCGGGGAGATGGGGTTGGGTAGAGGATTCAGGGGAGGCTTAGGGCCAGGGCTATTAATGGAATACCTAGGTATGTGGGGCTCATAAATTGATCGAAGAAACTTAGTGTCATGGTCAGGTTCAGGGTTCTGATATAGATTTTTCTGTGCTCTGTGGGGTAGGTTCATTTGGAAAAGTATGGGCTATAACTTTTGGAGGAAGGACGGTCAGGAAGACTAGTCAAGAGAAGACTAGAATAGCAAATCAAGGTGCAGGATTAAGTTGGGGCATGTCACTAAGGGTGGTTGGGAGTCACCATTCTTTAGCTTAAAAGGCTAACGCTATGGCCCTGTTTAGCTTCTTAGTGAAGCGTCTTCAAGTATTAGGGATGATCAGTTTTCAAAGTGCTCTAGAGGGACTGCCTCAACTACGATGGGTATAAAGCTGTGGTTAGCACCGCAGATTTCTGAGCATTGTCCGTAGAATACCCCTGGCCGTGATGCAATAAAGGCTGTTTGGTTTAGTCGGCCAGGGACTGCATCTATTTTAACGCCTAGAGCTGGGACTGCTCAGGAGTGAAGCACATCTTCAGCGGAGACTAGAACTCGGATAGGGGATTCGACTGGAATCACTATTCGGTGGTCTGCTTCTAAAAGGCGGAATTGGCCAGGAGTTAGGTCTTGTGTGGGAATTATGTAAGAGTCGAAACCGAGGTCTTCGTAGTCAGTGTATTCATAGCTTCAGTATCATTGGTGGCCCATGGCTTTAATCGTTAGGTGGGGATCGTTAATTTCATCTATAAGATAAAGAATTCGGAGGGAAGGGAGGGCAATGAGGATGAGGATAATTGCTGGAAGAATTGTTCAAATAATTTCAATTTCTTGGGAGTCTAGAATATATTTGTTGGTAAGTTTAGTGGAGACCATGGCCACAATAATGTAAAGTACTAGTGTGCTAATCAGAAAAACGATTATTAGAGCATGGTCATGGAAATGAAGAAGTTCTTCTATAACAGGTGAAGCTGCATCTTGAAATCCTAGTTGTGAGGGATGTGCCATTAAGAACAAGACACGCGGGGCTTTAACCCACAATTTTGCCTTGACAAGGCAGTGTAATAGCCATTTTACTAGTGTCTTATAAAGAAAGTGACAGAGTGGTTATGTGGTTGGCTTGAAACCAACACATGGGGGTTCAATTCCTCCCTTTCTCGATTAATTTGCTTGAACTTGAACGAATGCAGGTTCCTCAAATGTGTGATATGGCGGAGGGCAGCCGTGAAGTCACTCTACATTGGTTGTAGTTAGTTCTACTGATAGAACTTCACGTTTAGCAGCAAATGCTTCTCAAATAATAAAGAGGAACATAATTACAGCTACTAGGGAGATTAGCGAGCCAATTGAGGAGATTGTGTTTCAAAGGGTATAGGCGTCTGGGTAATCTGAATATCGTCGTGGCATTCCGGCTAGGCCAAGGAAATGTTGTGGGAAGAAGGTCAGGTTTACACCAACAAACATAATACCAAAATGGATTTTTGTTCAAGTGCTGTGGAGGGTATAACCCGAGAATAGTGGGAATCAGTGTACGAAAGCAGCAACAATGGCAAATACGGCCCCCATAGATAGTACATAGTGGAAGTGGGCTACTACATAATATGTGTCGTGCAGAACAATGTCTAAAGAGGAGTTGGCTAGAACGATACCTGTCAGGCCGCCCACTGTAAATAGGAAGATAAAACCTAAGGCCCATAACAGCGGGGTTTCTCATTTGATTGATCCTCCGTGAAGGGTTGCTAACCAGCTAAATACTTTTACACCGGTTGGGATGGCAATAATCATAGTAGCGGATGTAAAGTAAGCACGCGTGTCAACATCCATTCCGACTGTGAACATATGATGGGCTCAAACAATGAAGCCTAGTAATCCAATTGCTATTATAGCTCAGACCATTCCTATGTAGCCAAAAGGTTCTTTTTTACCGGAATAATAAGCGACAATGTGGGAGATCATTCCAAACCCTGGGAGAATCAGAATATATACTTCCGGGTGACCAAAGAATCAGAATAGATGCTGGTAAAGAATAGGATCTCCCCCTCCTGCTGGGTCGAAGAATGTAGTATTTAAATTTCGGTCTGTGAGGAGTATTGTGATCCCGGCAGCAAGGACTGGGAGGGAGAGAAGTAGTAAAACGGCTGTAATCAAGACTGCCCAGACGAACAGAGGGGTTTGGTACTGTGAAATAGCAGGGGGTTTCATGTTAATAATAGTTGTAATGAAGTTAATAGCCCCTAGAATTGAGGAAATTCCTGCTAAGTGGAGAGAAAAAATAGTTAAATCTACGGATGCCCCTGCATGTGCTAAATTACCTGCTAGAGGAGGGTAAACTGTCCATCCCGTACCAGCTCCAGCTTCAACGCCCGATGAGGCAAGGAGAAGAAGGAAGGATGGTGGGAGAAGTCAGAAGCTCATATTATTTATTCGCGGGAATGCTATATCAGGGGCCCCAATCATTAGTGGGATGAGTCAATTTCCGAACCCTCCGATCATGATTGGTATAACTATAAAGAAAATCATTACAAATGCATGTGCTGTAACGATTACATTATAAATTTGATCATCTCCAAGGAGAGCCCCTGGTTGGCTAAGTTCAGCTCGGATAAGTAGGCTCAGAGCTGTTCCTACTATTCCAGCTCAAGCACCAAATACTAAATAGAGGGTGCCAATATCTTTGTGATTAGTCGAGAAAAATCAACGTGTGATTGCCACAGGTAAGATGGCTGAGATTTAAGCGGTGGATTGTAGCCCCATAGACAGAGGTTTAAGTCCTCTTCTTACCAAGCCCTGAGGTGTATAACATATCAGATTGCAAATCTGAAGTTGCAGGCTAAACCCTGCTGGGGCTTTCCCCCGCCTATCAGTGCTATTGTTTAGGCGGGGGAAAGTAGATGGATGCTCGCTGGTTTGAGCGCTTAGCTGTTAACTAAGAGTTTGTAGGATCGAGGCCTGCCTATCTAGAAAAGGCTTTAGCTTAATTAAAGTGTCTGTTTTGCATGCAGGAGATGTGGGGTAATGTCCCGCAAGTCTTACAGAGACTGGGAGATTTTCACTCCCGCTGAGGGCTTTGAAGGCCCTTGGTCTGGAATGTTAGCCTAAGTCTCTTAAAGGGTGAGTAGTGCAACGAGGGCGGGGGTGAGTGGTAGAAGTGATAGGGTGGCCATGGTAGAGATGGCTAAGGGTAGTGTTAGTTGGAGTGAGGGGAGTCGTCAAGGGGTGGTTCCAGTTAGGTTATTTGGGGATATAGTCAATGTTATTGCATACGATAGGCGTAGGTAAAAGTAGAGGCTGAGTAGGGCTGAGAGGGCAGCAATAGTGGCTGTGGGCGCCAGGTCTTGTTTGGTCAGTTCTTGTAAGATAAGCCATTTGGGTATGAATCCGGTTAGGGGTGGGAGCCCTCCTAGTGAGAGGAGCACAAGGGGTGTGAGAGAAGTGAGGGCTGGGGCTTTCGTTCAAGAGGTGGCTAGTATGTTAATGTTAGTTGCTTTGTTAAGTTTGAACACTAAGAATGTTGATAATGTCATGATGAAGTAGGTGATCAGAGTGAGGAATGTAAGAGAGGGGGAGAACTGCAAGATTAGGATTATTCATCCGAGATGTGCGATTGATGAGTAAGCGAGGATTTTTCGGAGCTGAGTTTGGTTTAGGCCTCCTCATCCACCAACAAGGGTAGATGTTAGTCCTAGAATTACAAGAATTGTTGAGTTTGTAGGTTGAATTTGAAGTAGCAGGGCAAAGGGTGCAAGTTTTTGTCATGTGGATAGGATTAATCCGGTGGTAAGGTCGAGTCCTTGGAGGACCTCGGGGAGTCAGGAGTGTAGGGGTGCGAGTCCGATTTTTAGGGCAAGAGCAATGGTAATCATAGTAATAGGAAGGGGATGCGACATTTGTTGAATATTTCACTCGCCAGTTAGTCAAGCGTTGGTAGTGCTTGCAAATAGTAGTATTGCGGCTGCTGTGGCTTGGGCTAAGAAGTATTTGGTGGTTGCTTCAACTGCTCGTGGGTGGTGGCGTTGTGCCATTAGTGGAATAATGGCTAGGGTGTTTATCTCGAGCCCTATTCAAGCTAGTAATCAGTGCGAGCTAGCGAATGTAATTGTGGTTCCTAGGCCGAGTCCAAATAGTAAGGTGGCTAAGATATAGGGGTTCATTAGCAAAGGAAGGATTTTAACCAACATGTTTGGGGTATGGGCCCAAAAGCTTTAATTAGCTGACTTTACTAGGAAGTGGTGTAGTGGAAGCACTGAGAGTTTTGATCTCTCCGGGTAGGGTTCAAATCCCTTCTTTCTAAGGAGTCGGGGGGACTTTAACCCCCATAGTTCACTCTATCAAAGTGGCCCTTTGTTTCAGGCACGGCTCCTAAGGTCTTAGAGGTGAGGGGGAAGTCCTGCGAATGCGATTGGGACAGCTAAGTGTCAGATAACTAATGCTAATGTAATGGGAAGGAAGTTTTTTCAAATCAAATGTATCAGTTGATCGTACCGGAATCGGGGGTATGAAGCTCGAACCCATAAAAAGAGTACTGAGAGCAGTGCTGCTTTGGTCATTAGGTTGATTGCAGTTAATTCTGGGATAGTCGGGATATGGGAGGCTCCTAAGAATAGGACGGCTGAAAGTGTATTTATAAGAAGAATATTAGAGTACTCCGCAAGGAAGAATAGGGCGAAAGGACCTCCGGCGTATTCTACGTTGAAGCCAGAAACTAGTTCCGACTCCCCTTCAGTTAGGTCGAAGGGGGCACGGTTTGTTTCGGCTAGTGTAGAAATAAATCATATTGCAGCTAGGGGTCAGGCTGGGAAGATTAGTCAAATGCTCTCTTGAGCAACGTTGAAGGTTTGCAGGGTGAAGCCCCCGGTGAAGATAATAGCGTTGAGTAGAATTAGTCCTAGGCTGACTTCATAGGAAATGGTTTGGGCTACGGCTCGAAGGGCTCCAATAAGAGCGTATTTTGAGTTGGAGGCCCAGCCTGAACCGAGGATTGAGTACACTGCGAGGCTAGAAAGGGCTAGGACGAAAAGAATGCCTAGGTTGAGGTCAATGACCGGGTAGGGGAGGGGTATGGGTGCCCACAAGGTAAGAGCTAGGGTGAGGGCTAGTATTGGTGTTAGAAGGAATAGGATAGGGGAGGACGTAGAGGGGCGCACTGGCTCTTTAATGAACAGTTTAATTCCGTCTGCAATAGGTTGGAGGAGGCCATAGGGTCCCACAATATTTGGTCCTTTCCGTAGTTGTATGTAACCAAGCACTTTTCGTTCAAGTAGGGTGAGGAAAGCGACGGCTAGGAGAACAGGCACAATGAATGTTAAGGGGTTAATGATATGGGTAATAAGTGTTGAAATCATAGTTAAGGAGAGGACTTGAACCTCTGTTGAAAGGGCTTAGGTCTTTTGCAGTAACCGGGCTCTGCCACCTTAACATGCCATTTTCTTTGGCGGGAAGATATGCCCTTTCGTCTAGTTTAGTTGTTTTCAGTAGGTGGGGGTGAGGTTTACTTTAGGCATGGACCTCTTCTTTTTGGTCCTTTCGTACTAAAAAAGATCATATCATAGATAGAAACTGACCTGGATTACTCCGGTCTGAACTCAGATCACGTAGGACTTTAATCGTTGAACAAACGAACCCTTAATAGCGGCTGCACCATTAGGATGTCCTGATCCAACATCGAGGTCGTAAACCCCCTTGTCGATATGGGCTCTAAAAGGGGATTGCGCTGTTATCCCTAGGGTAACTCGGTCCGTTGATCGGCGTTGCCGGATCTGATTGGTCAGAAATTCTGTTTATTAGAGCGGGAGCTCTTGGTAGTAGGAGGGGTATTCCCATTCCACGTGGGGGTTTTATATTTCCCCGCGGTCGCCCCAACCAAAGACATTAGGGCGGGTTCCACCTGGTTTGGCCCTTTATCTAGGGGTGTTTAACATGGTTCGCCTTGGTGTCTAAAGCTCCATAGGGTCTTCTCGTCTTATGCGCAGATCCCCGCTTCTGCACGGGGAGATCAATTTCATTGACTGGAAAGAGGAGACAGTTAAGCCCTCGTTGTGCCATTCATACAGGTCTCCATTTAAAAGACAAGTGATTGCGCTACCTTCGCACGGTCAAAATACCGCGGCCGTTAAACATTAAGTCACAGGGCAGGCGGGACCTCTTATTCATTGTTTTTGCAAGAGGCGATGTTTTTGGTAAACAGGCGAGGCTTTTGTGTTTGCCGAGTTCCTTCTCTTTCTTTTAGTCTTTCCTTAGGGGCACACCAGTGTGGGATTAACGGTTATTTGTTGGGTATTTTTCTGGTTCTCTGGTTCTTTGTCCAATTCCCTCTTTGTTTGGGGCCGTTAAATTTCGATGGGTAGTCCGTTTCGATTTACACGTGTGCAGGGGGAGAGAGTATGGCTCTCTTATTACTCATATTAGCATGATTGCTCCCATGCTTGCATGGGACAGCCTGGTAGGATTAGGGGGTTAAGAGTAGGTTATCAGAATTATAGGGTTAGAAGTATGTTCGAGCTTTAACGCTTTCTGCTGGGGTGGCTGCTTTTAGGCCCACCTAAACATTATGCCTTAGTAATTATGATCTTTTACCTCCTAATAAAGTTGTATCTTATGTCAAAGGGGCTGTACCCCCTTTGACTAACTCTCTTGGTTTCTTTAGATATCTGAGGGTTAGAACAGTAAGAAAAAAGAAGCCTAGAGGCTGAACTTCTATCCAATTCTCAGGCAACCAGCTATAACTAGGTTCGGTAGGTCTGTCACCTCTACTCAAAGTTCTTCCCACTCTTTTGCCACAGAGACGGGTTTGCCCTATTAATAGGCTGCCTTGGAGTAGCTCACTTAGTTTCGGGGAGTCAAACTAAAGTTCTCTTTGCTTGAATGTTTCTGGCTAAATCATGATGCAAAAGGTACGAGGTTAAATCTCTGCTTTTCTTGGCTTCACTGGGTTGTTTCAGTTCTCTTTCAGCGTTCCCTTGCGGTACTTTCTCTGTCGCTCCATGCTTCCTTTTCTATCACCTATACTGAGGGGGAAAAATGGTTTGTTTGGTATATCGTTAGGATATTAGGGGTTATTAATATAGACTTATTGTATTTGATTTATAGGGCTAGCTATTAGGCTTCAGGGTAATCCGATTTGCACGGATGACTTCTCAGTGTAAGGGAGATGCTTTGCTGTCTTAGCTATACTCTGATTTTTCCAAGCGCACCTTCCGGTACACTTACCATGTTACGACTTGCCTCCCCTTTGCAATTGTGGGGTTTTACTTATTCATAAAAATTAAGCTCGGGGAGAGTGACGGGCGGTGTGTGCGCGCTTCAGGGCCAGTTTCAGCAGAACACTCTATTTTCTGCTTACTGCTAAATCCTCCTTCGAATACGTGTTTCAGCGTGTTGTCCGTATGCGCTAGATTAGGGAATGTAGCCCATTTCTTCCCCCTCCATACGCTACACCTCGACCTGACGTTTTGGGCTGTGCCAATTTTGCTTACTATTTAAGCCTTCACAGGGTAAGCTGACGACGGTGGTATATAGGCGGGAAAAACAAGGAAGGGTGAGGTTTAACGGGGGTTATCGGTTTTAGAACAGGCTCCTCTAGGTGGGTCTAAAGCACCGCCAAGTCCTTTGGGTTTTAAGCTAATGCTCGTAGTACCCGGGCGGATGGTAGTTGTAAGATGCCATCGATGTTTAAGGCCAGGCATAGTGGGGTATCTAATCCCAGTTTGTGCCCTAGCTTTCGTGGATTCAGTTGGTATAAAGCCACTTTCGTGATTGAACTTCCTGTCTTCAGGTGCGTATGACAGCTTCGAAGGTGTTCGGCTTTAGTAAGTAATAGTACTTAACCACTCTTTACGCCGATGTCTAACAACTTGGGTCTCTCGTATAACCGCGGTGGCTGGCACGAGTTTTACCGACCCTCTTAGCTTTAACTAAGTCAAGTTTTCACTTATGGCTTAATGTTTATCACTGCTGAGTTCCCTTGAGGGTGTGGCTAAGCAAGGTGTCATGGGCTAAACACGGGGGTGTGCCTGATACCAGCTCCTTGTTCCCGGGCAGGGAACTGTAGGGCATTCTCACGGGGGTGCGGATACTTGCATGTGTAAGTTTAGATAAAGTTGTTAGTAAAGTCAGGACCAAACCTTTATGCCCGCGGGGCTTTCTAGGGCCCATCTTAACATCTTCAGTGTCATGCTTTTAGTTAAGCTACGCTAGC